TTAATCAAGATATTCATGTTTTTGACGATATGTATAGTGATAAAGATTGGAAGATCTTTCCTTGGGATCGGAAGAGCTTGCCTTTGGAGGAGGAGATCGATGCTCATGCCGAGCAGCTTACTATGGAGCTGGAAAAGCTAACTAAGATGGATGCGCTAACTGAGGAGATAGACACGGTGTGTGACCTAGCCCAATTTTATATCAGCCTTCAAATCGAATTAACAAAAGCAATCTCTCCTTGCATAATATGGATTCCAAACATTCATGAGCTGCATTTTAGGGATTCGGGTTCCTTCTCCCTCGAGCTATTAGTGAACCTTCTCTCCTGGGATTGTGAACGATCTTCCACTGGAAATAGTCTTGTTATTGCTTCGACCCATTTTCCCCAATTCGTGGATCCCTCTCTAATAGCTCCGCATAGATTAGATACGTGCATTAAGGTACGAAGGCCTCTTATTCCACAACAACGAAAGCACTTTTTGACTCTTTCATCTACTAGGGGATTTCGCTTGGAAAACAAAGCGTTCCAGGCTAATGGATTCGCGGCCATAACCATGGGTTCCAATGTACAAGATCTTATAGCACTTACCAATGAGGCCCTATCGATTAGTATTTCACATGGGAAATCAATTATAGACGAAAATACAATTAGATTCGCTCGTCATAGACAAACTTGGGATTTGAAAGCCCATGATGTAATACCGGTTCAGAATTCTCGGCTCCTTTTCTATCAGATAGGAAGGGCTGTCGCTCAAAATTTACTTCTAAATAATTGCCCCATAGATCCGATATCGATCTATTTGCAGAAGACATTCTCTAACGAAGGGGATTTTTATTTGTACAGCTCGTACGTCGAACTTGGAATGAGCACGAAGAAATTAACGATACTTCTTTATCTTTTGAATTGTTCTGCCGGATCGGTCGCTCAAGATCTTTGGTCTCCACCCGAACCAGAGGAAAACAATAGGATCGCTTATGGTAGACTCGTTGAGAATGATTTTGATCTAGTTCATGGCCTATTAGAAATAGAAGGCATTCTAGAGGGATTCTCACGGACAGATCTAGAGGGATGCTCACGGACAGAAAAAGATTGCAGTCAGTTTGATAAGGATCGAGTGCCATTGCTTCTTCGGCCCGAACCAAGGAATCCCTCAGATATGATACAAAATGGATTTCAATCTATGATTGATCAGAAATTTCTCTATGAATCGGAGGAGGTCTTTGTAGCGGGGGACAAAGTCAACCCGCCGAAGGTGTTCTCCAATTTCATAGTTTGGGCTCCTAGAATATGGTCCCCTTGGGGCTTTCTATTTGATTGGGTCGAAAGGATCAATGAAAATGAATTGGGAGTTTCCTATTGGTCCAGTTCATTTTGGGCCAAGCAGATCCAGTTCGTTCTTGCGGACTATGAAGAGGATGAGCTTGAAGAGAATGATCAAGAGACTGATTCGTATTCTGATGAAGATGAAGTTGAACCGAATCCTAATCCTCTTGAAGCGGATGAGCAAAAGAAGGAGAGGGGTGTGTATTATAAGCTTGACGATCAAGATAACGATGGGTTTGAACCTCAATTTGACAGGTTTAATTATGAAGTCGGTGATAAGTTCTACGAGGCGTTCTTGCAGAGTATATACCTGACACGAGCTAGAATTCGAATTTCCAAAGAACAAGTCCTTTTTCGAATAAGTCAATTCATTTGGAACCCTGGAAATCCATTCTTTGTCCTATCCGAAGATCCGACCCTTGCCTCTATGTTTTCACATCGAGAATTCTTTGCAGATGCAGATGAAGAGATATTAAAGTGGTTTCTTACTTCCGAAATCAAATCTATGAGAAAAAGCTGGATTTTCGAGGAGACGCAAGAAAAGCGCTTCGAAGGGTTGAATCATCGCCGGAGATGGTTTAGAAGAACCAATAGTTCTAATGGATCTTTCCGTTCTAATACTCTCTCCGAGAGTTATCAGTATTTATCAAATCTGTTCCTATCTAACCGAACACTATTGGATCAAATGCAAAAGACATTGGTGAGAAAAAGATGGCTTTTCCCGGATGACATGCAAAATTTTTTCATGGAACAATATGCTACTGCTGAAACACGGAAGAATTGAAATCTTAGATCAATACACTATGTATGGATGGTATGAACTGCCTAATCCAGTACTTCTTGGTCTTGAACAGCGAACAACCAGTTCAGATATTCACGACCAAAAGTACTGGATTCTCTTTCGGATAGGCCCTGAAAGGCGAAGGAAGGCAGGCGTCTATTATTGAATTCCCCCGATCGACCCATTTTGGGAGCGTCCAGTGCCAAAGTCACTGAATGGGTCAGTCGCCAATCCCTAAAACGGACTATATAATGTACCTTATCTGCTGGGTTACGGGCGGTCATTTTTCCAGAGGTTTCTAATCGACCCTTGTGTGATTCCTGTTGAAGCATATACTCGGGGGGTGGGTAGGTGCGGGGCGGACGATTTTCAAGCAGACTCCCCATTCATTAGAT